TTGCTTGGTCTTAATTAAGATCAGATTCTGGGCTTTCTGTTAATGCCAAAAAAAGTAAGATCTTCTTCAGTGGTATTTCTGAGTCTTTGAAACAAACTATTTTGGAGTGTGTTGGTTTTAATGAAGGGATTTTACCTTAAAAATACTTAACTTAGGTATTACCCTCCATTCATTTCCTTTTCTTTCCAGGCTAGCTCCCTCTGTTGCCGGTGGTTGATGTAGATGAGTATGGGAAGACAATGGTAGTTTCATTCTAGGTCCCACTAATTGTTGAATAGTTGGTTTGAGTTCTCTTTTTGGATCCATGCAAGCCATTTCCAGTTGAAGTCATAAGGTACCATCCTGAGTAAGCCAGAAAGACAGCTCTATCTCACAAGTTAGCTGGATCTTTTATTTAAGCCAAAGGCAAGAAAACCTATTTCAAATGAGTTTGGGCTCCGTTAAGTTATCCTCATTTCCTGAGATAAGCGCAGTTCAACAAAACAAAAAGAAAGATATATCGTAGTAAAGAGATATCGTAGTAAAGTAGAGCTAGACTGCATGATTGGATTGTATAGAAGGATAAGAAGGATTTCAAAATGCCTTCTTTTTTCTTAAAACGAAAGAAGAAAGAGAGTGGGATGGGATGAAAGTCCCGGGCATTAATATAAGGATTTCGTAGTTAGACCGTTGATACCCTGCCTAACTGAATAACTGACCGATGGCAGAATGGTAAGCTTCCTCGTTAACTTGCGAGGGTCGGCACTTATTTCGTATGGGGTGCAACTACAATGCTTGAGAGGTCTAGTGATCGGTCTCAAAAGTAAGATAGGAATGGTAAAAGAGTCGAGATGGATGTCTGTCTCTGCCGCACCGTAGAGCTTTCAGGTAGAGCTGCCATTTCTATTGGCCTGTCCTGTGCCAGTCAAGGTAAGGAGTTGAAAAGGGCATTCATTCGTCTCAAAAGAATCTTAGGCTACGCTCCTTACGCCTTCCTCATTAGAGCGATTGAAAGCAAGTGAGAACCTTTATAGCCAGTGAGCTAGTAAGAATCCGCTTTCGAGACATCATAAGAAAAGGCGGCTAGGGCAGGGGTGCCATGTCTTAGAGGTTCCAAGCAATCTCTACCTTCTCTTCCTATTCCTAAGGCTTTAACTATAAGTTAGTTGTAAGGGGCTATCGATCAGGCAGGGGCGGGCTATATGAAAAGGTTAGGGCAAGGAAGCAAGAGGGAAGGGAGTCTTTCCATTGAAAGCATGAGTTTAGAAAGTTGGAGTATGTTAAGCAAGTTCTTTTTGACCGAGAAGCAGAAGCCAATACAGCGGTGGAAAAGGATGGAATGTTGGACTATGGCCTTGCTTTATGGCAGTTACAAAACACATGAAGTTGAGAAGGGGTCCCGTATCAACCAACAAGCTATCCGTTGACCTATCTTGCCTAGCAAGGGCTTGCGCCTCACTCAAGCAAGTGCGAACGGGTTTCAAGTTAAATAACAGATTTTATATTGAATTTGGGCGTTTTATATGCCATCGATCTTCAGGTAACTCATTCACTGGATGAGAGAAAGTTCACGCTCCCTAGTAGAAATTGATTACAAAACTGCCGCAGGCAAGAAAAATAGAAGTACAGGAGAGGAAATAGGAATGAATTAAAGAAGGGAACACGAGCCGGCACGCAGGAACCTTCATCAAGCTGCTTAGCTTAGTTAAGGGTAACGAGCAATGGAATTCGATGCCTCACGGGATCTTGACTAACCGCGACAAGAACATAATCAGCTATTTCACCTTGCGAGCGAGGAAGACAATGTTTGAGCTCCCTGCCCGATTGATTTATCAGGGAAATGAGTAGTACATAGCCTTCTCCGATGGCCGGAATTTAAGCTATTGTCAACGAGAGGTTAAAGAATATTCCCGCAGGTCGGGATAAGAAAAGATCAGAAAACGGTTCGGTTGTGAATCTGGGTCAAGAAATGGGGGTTATGCGCCAGCCTATCAAGCAAGCCGAATAGGCGCGCCTGGATGATCAATTCCTTGGTTTTTTCTTACCTGACCGAGAGACGGGGCCGATAGAGCATATTCCGGACAAGTTGGTTCGATTCGCAGTTCACTTTCTATAAGATAACAAAACAGCAGACCCGCCCCATGCTTTTCTTTACGCTGACCCAGCATTCCCCTTTGCATTTCTTCCAGGCACAAAGGGATTCGTTTTTATGAGAAGCGAGTTGTTCTAGGCTGGGCCGATCCCTACCCGTTTTGATCTGACAGCGGACGAACAGAGAAACGTGGGTCTTTTTCTCGCATTTTAGCGATCAATACCGAATCCTCATCTATGCAATTCTTGTACTTATTTGATGAAAGACAAAGAAAGAGATCAGGTTATTTATGATCGGAGAAAAGGAAGGGGAAGCTGGTGAATAACTTAACCCATCCTCGCTGGCTGGAGTTAGAGCTTTCTTAGGTTAGGAATCCACATAAGAAAGAAATTCTCATCGTTGACCACGAGCCATTCTAGACAGTGCGGGCGGCAAAGCACTTTTTAATGGTTTTGGTAGTTCAATTTCAGTAAATTAGCCAAGGCATAAGGTATGTTTAGACGAATCGGCCCTATTTATCACTCTTGCTACCAGTTGCATAGAATCTATCATAAGCCGTTGTAAACAAAGGATTTTCCTATTAATAATTGGGCCAACCAACCAAATAGTAGGGTTTTTCGCACGGTACGGGAGTAGGTCTCTCCATCTAGGAAAAGCAAAAGCTGGACGATCGAGAGAAAGTAGTAGGCTCATATTCCGGTTCAAGTACAAGTAGAGGATCACGCCCAAGCCTACATAGTTCCATTCCAACCGGAGAGGGGAACTCTCTCAAGAAATCGACAAGAAAGCAAAGTAATCGCAATTCTTAACTTCGCTGATCCAACAACACCAGTTCCTCGATCTTGAGAGTAGTACTGGTACTTCGGAATCTGGAGCAAGCAGGTTTCATTCCTGGTAAAGGTGATTGGTCGGTACTCCCTCTGCCAACCCACGAGCTAAAGGAAAAGGAAAGAGGAGAAGGAAGTAGACAAAAGTCGTGATTTCTTCATTACCGGAGCCTTCTCGGGTAGTCTACTTATGACATGGCTCGTTCAGAGGGCTCTGCGCGCTGTCTTCAATATTACTATTTGTCCAAACCAACCAGTAGTAGAAATTCAGAAATGGTAAGATTTGAGACTATGAAAGACCCGTTTGTTTACCAATTCGTCAACTATAAAGAATTTGTTACGAAATGAATGAGCAAACCAGCAGAACCAAGAAATGGGAGGGATGGGGTTTAAGGATTTGGAATTATTTCACCTTGCCCTCCTAGCGAGACAAGCGTGGAGAATGCTGCAAGAACCAGAAAGTTTGAGCGCAAGGGTGCGAAATGTATTTCCCTGATGAAGACTTCCTAAGAGCAGAGTTAGGAAACCGACCATCGCAGATTTGGGGAGGAATATGTGAAGGGCGTGATGTTATGAAGCAAGGTTTAATTCGGAGGATTGGTACGGGGAGCGACACTAGGATCTGGACGTAAAACTGGATCCCGAGGCACTTTAAAATGACGCCGCTGTGCCCGCGGTCCAATGATCCACCTATGTTTGTGTCGGATCTTATCCATGCTGCAACCAGGCCGTGGAATATGGAGGTGGTCAGAGAACATATGTATGAGATGGACGCCGAAGCAGTAGCGAACATTCCCATCAGTCATGTTGCCCAGCCGGAAAGAATGGAAGAGGATTTTTCGTATCACATTCGTACTGACTTAACAGGATCCGTCTCCCATAGTAATATTATGACAGTCTCTCTTGCCCCTTCGTACTTACTTGAAACAGGAATTTCTTGGTAACTGCTTCTTCTTTGAAGCAAGTGCTTTCGGGTTGGCTCTTCTGATATGTGTATTTGCTACCCATACGGAACAATTTCATTGATGAAAGATGGATGGCTATTCTCCACATTTGCCAGCACAGTGAACTTTTTCTTCTATTTCGTGATTCCTTTCTTTCTGTCGCCATTTTTAAATGGATTTCTCCTCCTGGTTTTAGTCACACACGTCTTTTCCACCTAGGAAGGATGCCCTACGATCATTCCATGCTCTGCCTTCGCCCGAGCGGTCCCCAGGGAAGGAAGCCAATAATGGGAGTGTCAGGGTTTCATTAATTAAAGGATTTGCACTGCCCCACCGTGCCGCAGGGACGAACTTCAATAGCCCATCATAGCACTCTCAGTCAGGGGGTTAGGGAACTCTTGAAGATATCGATAGAATAACATTTCTTTTTCATAAGTTTCAGTGGACGCGGAGCCAACAAGTGCAGTTTTTCAGCGTAAGGTCAGGTTACACAGAAAGGCCTATTTTGATAAGCAAGGCATTGCAAACAAATAGGTAGAGCAGAGAGCTGACCCTTTGTTTCTATTAGAGTCGCGAGCTTGTTGTAGTTGGTGGTCTAAAGGGGGAAATCTCTTCTGTAAAGTCTATCCAAGAACACACACGGTTTTTCCGAGCTCTGCTCTTATGGCATGCATGGTAGGTCTCATTTTGTTTAGGGACACGTCGGGACTTCGGAGTATCTTGCCGAGGCCTCCTTTCAGCGTTGTCCGCCATATTTATGCTTTAGCCCTTGTATCTTTTTATCTTCACCATCAGCGCTGCCTCCCGGGGTTCCCCCTCTACACAGGCCCAAGTCTCAGTAGCTACTTCTGGAGGGTGCTGAGACAACTATAGCAGATCTCCGATACTCATGAATTGGCCCGGAGTGAGAACTTCGCTTTCCGCAGTGGCGGGGTTCTTTCCGTATGACTTTTGTCGTTTCGTCTTCTTGGTTATCGAAGAGGCGTGATTAAAATACCGCAGTATCCCTTCGCGCCTTCCCGGGGCAAGCAAAGAATCGGGAGAGGACACGTGGAAGCTTCTCGTTTGCCATAATTCTGGAAAGGTGGCAAGGTCACAGGGCCCCACACTAGAAGAAGGGAGAAGTCAACCTCGAAGAGAAAAGGGCGTAGCATATTTATTTTGGAAGATGTTTTAAAAAAGGAAAGAAATGCTCGGATAGTAAGAGACCAGACGATATGATGCACTCTAACAATCCTAATTATTTGCCGTATCATAGACTACTTGGCCATACCATCGAAGACTGTTAGGTCTTCAAGGACTGGGTGGGGGAGAAATACAAAGCGGAAGAGTTAACCCTTTAATTAAAAAGAGTTATGCAAGATCCTGCTCCACACGAGCAGGCTAATGTAGTTCACTGGATGAGCAATGACGAGGCCCTTTCACGCTATCGCCCTGGATTGTTCACCTAGTTCAGAGAACACTCAGGTTGCTTAGAAAGCGTAGCGTTAGGAGACACCAGGGTGTTAGCATTCAAGAATGAGATCACACCAGTGGTACCAGAAGCTCCAAAGACTGTTGAAAACAAAGAGAGTGGACAGACAAAGAAGAGAAAGGAACAAGAAGCCAGTCGTCGAACCAGTATAAAGCCCTAAGTGATCCGCTCTAAAAGAGTATATTAACTCATGTTCGGAGTATGAACAGGGAAACCCGATACCTACTACCTTAGAAGACTTCATTCCAGAAGAAATGAAGAGGCGAGTTGGAGGTGAGTGTAGAACTGCCAAATCAAAGTGGGAATGGCCTCGTGCAAAAGGTACCGGCTGAAATTCTTGAAAGGAAGTTGAGAAGGGGCACGCATCAACCGTCATGGTAAAGGTACGATGGTTAAACCTTCCTGAATCGGAAAACTGCTGGGTAGATTATTATGAATTGAAGAAAAAGTACCCAGAAATTGTTGCTAATTTGAGCCTTGAGGTCAAGGCATTTCTCATGGGGGAGGAATGGCTAAACTGGAGGAAGGGTGTGAAATCTACAGTGTACCTCTTACGCATTAACTAGTCTATCACAAGAGACCAATAAGCTCAACAGTAAGTAAGGTAGATCAAATCCCAAAAGGAGAGTTTCTCTAAGCTTTTCAACATACCAGTAAATGGTGGAGATGGTGTCAGATCTGATCGAGCATCACCTCTTTTGCCAACCCCAATGCTAACAACCCTCATCCTCATCTTTTGGGGTAAGCGACTCGCATGTCATAAGGTCAGGGCACAGATGAAAGCGCAGGGGCTACCTAAAAACCTGCATTCCTCCCTTTCTGTGATGAACGAGCATGTGGATGCTTATTTGCGGTACGCGCTTCAATATCCATTCACTACTGACAAGATCAAAAAGAAAATAGTTAGGTTCTTTAAGCATCTTTTGCTCGCGCGATCTGACCAGTTCATTCAGGAAACCGAAGGCAAAGATAGTGGAATAGAGAACGCCTGGATCAAGTCAGGAATGGTTTCGTGTTCAAACTGCACGACATGGTAGTAAGTAAGTAAGGATCGAAAAGGAAATGTCTGATAACTAGAAGAAGCCCCAATAATCGAAGGTATAATTGCACTGGAGTAGAAGAAACCATAATAATGTTATGAGCGTTGGTTTGTCATTCATTCAACAATAGGTCTGAGAGTTGTAAGTAGTCATTTTGTCAGAATCCAACCATAAGAATAAAACCAGGATAAGAATAAGAGAGCGTGGATCAAATTTCATGTTCGTTCGGTTGGAGCCGTTGGTTGGAAATTTTCATAGCATTCCCACGCCTCGTTCTTCATCAGCTTGGAAAGCATCAATTACTGGGTCTGTCAGCTTCTCTTCATGAATCCATGGAGTGCCACCATCACCATTATAGCGTCCCTGGAGCCTGTTGCGAAGAGCTTGCAAAGGTGCCAAGGTTGCCTGAATAGAATAGGAGCTCCGCGTTCTTTACTAGCTATTCGTGCCTATCTGTGACTTGCCTATGACTTATTTCTAGTCCTATGCCTTTTCTTGATGACCGATCTCTTCTTTCTGTCCCTCACAACCCTAGACCATGCTATACGGGCTACCCCGGCTACCCCTTCATGCACTTCACCTAGTATCTTCTCCACACTCTCGTTCATTTCTATTCTTTGCTTTTCAAGGCATACCTTGTGACTTACCTGTCCCCCCGTAAATACATACTCACAAAGGTCTAGACCCCTATTCGCTTACCACCGGTGTCAATCTTTCTAGTAGCAAGAAAAAGCCTATACTTCTTATTCAATACGCATACCTCTTGTCAAAAAACAAGTTTTGCGGTGACTTCTTTCTATCTCGGTTATCCCTTGGCTACTATACTAGAATGTTGACTACTGGGAATTCCAGCTATCCCTTTCCAACAACTAGACTACTTCGGTGCATCTATACTTTTTGACCGTAACTGATATACTTAACCTATTCCTAACAAGCCAACTTGACCTATTCCAACTACCTGTTGACTTATCGGTGCTTTGACCTATTCCCCATCAACCTTTCAATAAACCCGTGCATTCTTATTTTGTTCAAATTCCATTTCCCTCACCCGCAACCTCTTCTCTTTTTCTCCTATCCGCCTTGCCTTTCTTCGAAATGACACTCTCTTTTCTAAGAGCGCTCTTTTCCTATTAGTAGAAGATTAGCTGGAGTCATTCTAGTTAGAAAGTTTTCTTTTCAAGACAGGACAAGAGACGGTCAACCATAAACTCTCGATATGCTTGAGTTGGTATCACAGGTGGTATATGTCAGAGCCGGCTAGCAACGGGACATAGAGAGTGAAGGATTTTAGATTTTCACATGCTGAATCAACCAATGGTGGAGCCTTCTTGCTTACACCAGCGTTCCAGTATACCATCCTTCCATGCAGTAGTAATCCCCCCTCTAAAAAAGTAAGTTGAGATTCAAAGCATTCCCGTAAGCTAGTAAGTCAATCCTATAACTCTATTTGCTAGTTTCTGGAAACTTTCACATATTTCTAGTTTATATATATATATTGTCAGATAATATAACTTTTTTTTTCTCGATTGGTATTTCCCAATTTGAGACTGGTGTATCTAGCTAGGCGGAAATTCATTTCTAAAGAAAAGGGAAATCCCCAACAATACGGGATTTTCACTACGTTACCCTCAAAGACTTTACTCCTCATAGGCAGCGTGAGGACAGGCGGCTCATATTCCTATTTTGTCGATGACAAGGGGGGGATGCATAGGATGTCTTACAATAGAGATCGAAGATAGGAAGGTACTCAATATAATGTGTACTCTTTCCACTGAAGATGACGATTGAACTTTGGTACCGCAAATGATCAAATGGACCGTGGGTACTAAGGTCGTCATATGAAAGCTCCTTATTATTCAAGCTTAGTTTGAAATGTGATTGTATTGTAGTGCCCAAGGAGGGGCGTATCCATAAAGTGCATCAAACGGGGCCTTATCCGCTCTTGAATGTTGGTATCGATTTGATCATGCCGGAATAAGAGCTAGGTAATGGATCTTCCCCAGATAGAAGTAAAGGTTACGTGGGAAATAAAGGAATCAGTAGCAGTCGCTGGAAAAAAGTAGGTAAAGCAAGGAGGGAATCCAGCTTATTGGCCATAAAAATCTCCAGCGACTCTCAGAACGGTTGTCGGGCCTTTGCACTGGTCAACAAAGCCGCGGGCCAAGCCATCAAGCATGGCGAAGGGTATTCTCGTCCTGTATGTATAGTACCCGGATACGTCGTCTATAAGAAAATAAATATGCATATTCAATTGAGAATAGAAAGAAATTGGCATTTCCTTGGTATTGGAAGAAGTAGGAGCACATCTATCGCTTATTTTAAAATCATTCCCCTGTCTGCCAACTCAATAATGAAATTCCATAGAGCTGACAGACCAATAAGAAGAAAGGTGCCTTACTAAAGTGTCCAAACCTATAGCACTTCCTGCCGTAGGCAATAAAGGAGCTTCCCTATTTTCAAAAAAGGAACCCTCACTGGGTCAAGTACACCCTGTCGTCGATCACCTACTTTCTCCCTCTAGTAGCTCTTCTGACGATCCAAGCCTTTTAGTACTTTTATTTATCATATTCTATGTTATTAAATAGTAGTTTTCTTTTTTCCATTTGTTTTTTTAATTGTTGTAGCTACTGCTTTGAAATTGTACTTTCCGTTTACCCCTCATAGCTTACCCTTTACTCTAAGGCTTTCAAGGACCTCAAGTTCCATTCCGCATAGCTGAAGTCTAAAAAAGCACTTGTTGACCTGGAAGCGAAGACTTTACTTCACCACAGTAGCGAGATGCAGCTATCTACATATGCTCCTGGCCTTTGATCTACTCTAAAGACTTTTTCCTTACTTTCACTAAGCCAAAACCCAGGTCTTTCTAGAAATGGTTCTCCACTTTCCAAAGAACGCCCGGCTTATGGAAAGACGGATTCTTCTTGCTGTAAGTTATTTCAATCATCATTTCGCCCCACATTCTCTCTTTACCTGTACTACGTGAAGATACTCTATGTTATGTTAATTAGATTCATATCTTTGTTGGTTCTGTGAGGGCAGTCCTTACTATCCTAGCAGCGGTTCCTTTTCATATCCCGCTTTGAAGCAACTACACTCACTCGTTAGCCTGTCAGATTTCATTAACTATTTTTTAGGTGTCAGTGGTGATCGACCCGGTGATGTGATCCTTATTCAGATCTAACTCTGCAAGGGTAAGGAATTGCTCTGGCCTCCGAAGGAGAGTGTGAATGTCATGGATGCCTTTCTTCTGGAGTACGGTACGTACCCGCGGGGCCCAGCAAGTTCACACCGAAGAACTGATACCCAAACTACCGCACAAGACACTTAGAACTCTCGAGGCAGGCTCTTGGGTTGGAGGATAATTGGAAATGATAAGCGGAATTTGTCTCGTATATAATGTGCCGTGCTGTCGGAACTGTACACTTCCGATGTCATTCCCTCTTTTTCATGCCTTCCCTCGGCTCCGGGTACAAGGAAAGTGCCACTCCTACTATTCTTTGTTTCGTTGGTAGAACCAACACAAACCTTCTCAGATATTGCTTAAACACCTGATTCATCAAGGCCTGAAAGGTGGCAGGTGCATTTGTCAACCCGCATGAAAGTATATTCATATATATGGGCTGGGTTCATGCTATTAATAGAGGTTAATACCTCTTCAACGGAGATGTCCTGGCACAAGTGAGAACTTTCTAAGTCAGAGACCTTCTCATCAGGAAGCCTGGAATCACTATTTAAGGAGCCCCATGGTTTCCCACCATTCCCTAATATATGAGGAAAGTTAGTATAAGCATGTTGAGACATTTCAGTGGTATCAGTTGAAGGAACACCATTAATTACATGGGATTTCATCAAGTTTTGATTTCCGCAGCCATTAGCATAAAAATGAAAGTATTTTGTGTTTCAATCACCCTCCTTGAGCCATTTGGCTTTAGATTGCGCTTTCCAACAGAGCTCTTCCTCATGGTTAATATGATAGTAATCAGACTTATGTTTAATAAGGTCTGAGAGTTCATTAACAGAAAGATCTCTCTGATCCGGAGTAGATTCCAGAAATGAAATATTAGAAAGAATCTTAGTTTTCGCAATGTTTTTAGAATGCCAGACATTGGACCACCAACCCTTCATACATTTTTTCCAGTAAGAAATTGATTCTTGCCATCCTATTCCAGGATTGGGACCAAAAGAAGTCTCATTTCACCATCTATGAACTAAGTCCACCAAATTCTTTCATCAATCCATCAGAGAAAGGAGGAGAATCCACTTTATACCCTCTATGGAGATTGAGGGAGAGACAACCACTGATCCAAATGCCATTCAAAGACACATTCACCATTACTATAAAGCTTGAATGTTGGTATCGATTATTGTGTATACATGCGACTTTTCAGATTCGAACTGAAATTGGCCCTCGTAAGACCGTACCTATCCATAGGAAATCGCTTTGGTGACGCAGTTCAAGAGGGGGGTCTACCTCTTTACATCTGCGGCCGGTCGGCCACCGAATCCAGCAACACTTCTAAATGCCACTTCTGCCCCCAGCCCGCCCGCTGTATAAGCTACCTCCTTCCCCACTAAGCAACCTTAGTAAGTTGATATAGAAATCTGACTTTCTGCGTCTACGATAGAGTTGGGTCAGGTCTCTATTTAAAATAGATAAGAGAAAATCTTTGTCCAGTCCCCCCGACTGGCCCCCAATAAATATTCTTTGGTGGATTAACGTAACAATAGTTTGATCCACGAAGGTGGGATCCCCCGCAGCCCTGGTTCCTTTATACGCGATTAATTCGGAACGAAGGAGTTTTTGCAATTTCTCGCGGATTTGCAACGCAAGTGCTATTATTTCGTTATCCCACAGCGGGTTGAATACTTGTTGGGGGGTGGGGGCCCCCTGTTGCGGTTCAGGCGGATCCATGCGCAACTCAAGATCAATATTTGGGGCTGGGTCGAATACTTGTTGGGAGGTGGAGGCCCCCTGTTGCGGTTCAGGCGGACCCATGTGCAACTCAAGATCAATATTTGGAGCTGGGTCGAAGGTGTTTAAGAAGGGCCCCGCTGTTGAAGCTATCTGTTCCGTTATCTGCGGAAGGTGGGGCGTGACACCCATCACCAACTCCGCGCATGTATGCATGGATCCTCGTGGGGTTGTTGGAACAAGAAAACTACTTGTTCTTCTTCGTAGGGGAGCGGTACCTGAAAAGAAGGTCCGCCGAGGGGTCATTCCGGCCGGAGAAGGAGAAGTTCTAGTCAAAGGTCGATCGACCTTCATCGCAGGGATTCTTGGCCGTTCCATAATCCCAGTTTTCGTGATCGAATGACGAAATAGATATACGAACTGTATAGGATCATTCGCTGGGATGGGATAAGTGATTCTTTTATGGGATTCCCGTGGGATCCCCGAATCAACTAAGGCTGCCATAGGTATTTGTGATCGATCAGCTCCCAGTATGACCGAATACTTTCTATCTGCATTCAGAATAACCGCACAATCAGGTTGTTGGTTCAACCCAAAATTGATCTTTTTCTTTCTTGAACGGAATTTCTTTTTATTTGCAAAAGAATTGGTCAAAAAGCCCTGATCTTCCATTGAGAATCATTGATACTGCTCGCCATTTCTTCCAATATCTCATATCTAAATAAATGATTGGTCTTTAAAAGGAAGGAATGGCCATTTTTACGAATGGGAGATCCTATAAAATGAAGAACGTTTCGTAAACAAATCAGTGTCTTGTCTGAATCGAGAATAGCAATTCCATTTCTGGAACCACAAATATAGACTTTGAAATGGTGAGCAGCTACCCGACGACGGCCGAGATGTGCATTCGTACAAAGTAATTGAGTACAGACGACTATAGAGAGGATTGTCATTTCCGGTTTTCCGTTTCCTGAGATACAGGTGGTAAGTAATAAAAGATAATAAATAGGTTAGCTGCGGATCTTCTAAGTCTTCTTCGTGCACAGATTTACGTTCAATAATCCCTGCACAAATAGATGGACCGAAATCAGAGATCAGAGCGATTTTCCCCCTTTTTCCCAAATAGTCGACGGTCTTACACCATTGGGATACTTCGGATAAACTGGAGTACATATATGAGAGACCGGTGCTAAAACCTTTTCTCGAGATATCTTCCAAATTCTTAGGGTCCT